CCGAACTAATCCATACGCTCCCATTTTTAATAAGATTCCGGCTAGAAGCATACAAGTACTATAATGAGCTTCTCCATGGGTATCTGGTAACCATGTATGTAGGGGTATGATTGGCAATTTGACAGCAAAAGCAAAAAAAAATCCAATATATAATATTATTTCCAAGGCCAGAGGATAGGACTGATTGGCTAATATTTCAAAATTTAATGTTGGTTCAGTAGAACCATATAAACCAATACCCAGAACCCCCATTAAAAGAAAAACAGAACCCCCCGCCGTGTACAAAATAAATTTTGTAGCCGAGTACAGACGTTTTTTTCCTCCCCACATGGATACAAGTAGATAAACGGGAATTAATTCTAACTCCCACATGAGGAAAAAAAGTAAAAGGTCCCGAGAAGAAAATAATCCTATTTGCCCACTGTACATTGCTAACATCAGGAAATGAAATAATCGAGAATCTCGAGTAACTGGCCAAGCCGCTAAAGTAGCTAAAGTAGTGATGAATCCCGTGAGTAAAATGGGTCCTATAGAGAGTCCATCTATTCCTAATCTCCAATGGAACTCAAAAAAATCGATCCATTTATAATCCTCCACAAGTTGGATTAATGGATCATCCGATTGGAAATGATAACAGAATGCATAAGTTATTAGAAGAAGTTCTAAGACACAGATACATATAGTATACCACCTAATTACTCTATTTCCTCTATGTGGAAGAAAAAAAATTAGGGAACCCGCAAATATTGGCAAAACTACAATTATTGTTAAGAAAGGAAAATGATTCATGGTAAAGACAAGATACACTTGGGCCAGAAAAACCCGTGCTCAAAATAAAATTAAAGTATTTTGAGCACGGGTTTTGTCGGTAAAAAAAATGGATTCAAGTAGAGTTTTATGGAACGTATCAATAACCTAGACCCATACTGCGAGTTGTTTCAGACCATAAATAAACTCGAACACTCAAGAAATCCGTTGGACAGGCGGATTCACATCTCTTACAACCAACACAGTCCTCGGTCCTTGGAGCAGAAGCTATTTGTTTAGCTTTACATCCGTCCCAGGGTATCATTTCTAATACATCGGTGGGGCACGCTCGGACACATTGAGTACATCCTATACATGTATCATAAATCTTTACTGAATGTGACATTGGAACTATACATTTTTGAACGTCATAAATTTTCGGTCTAGTAAACTAACTTATAAATGAATCCTATATTTAGATACCAGACGAATCGATGAGTGGTCAGAATCAATCTACTTCCAAATTGGTTTATGAGCGAGGGCCAAAATACTTTGATTTCTTATGTTTTTGCAGCCACAAACCTTACCCGTATCAAACCTGACAATTTGAATCAATTTATGAATATTCTAGCATTTATAATACTATTTATTCAACAAATTGGATTGGTTAATACGAGTTGATTTTCTGTTACGATAAATTGATGAAACAATAGCCAATCCAATAGCTGCTTCAGCGGCTGCAATAGCTATAACAAAAATGGAGAAAATGTCGCCTCTTAATTGACGATTATCAAAAATATCAGAAAATGTTACAAAATTAATATTAACTGAATTTAATATGAGTTCAAGACACATAAGGGCTCTAACCATATTTCGACTTGTGATCAACCCATAGATACCAATAGAAAATAAATAGGCACTCAAAACAAGTATATGTTCAAGCATCATTAACCAACTCCTTATCAATCTTGATTCATTTCAATCTGAACAATAATTCAATCGATTCGATTCTAACAAGAATGGAACAAAACAACGGAATATATTGGTAATAGATCGATATAAAACTAAAGCATTTCTATTCTATTTTAGACACGAATTCAAATCAAATTATATTAGAACATTCCTTTTCCGTTGATTCTATTTGAATTACTCATTTTAAAGATTGATTATTGACGAGCTATAGCAATTGCACCTATTAAAGCGACTAAAAGAATTATTGAAATGAGTTCAAATGGAAGAAAAAAATCTGTTGATAAATGAATTCCAATTTGTTGACTATTACTTATCAAATCTTGCTCTAGAATCTGATTTGATTTTGTAGTCCAAATGATCCCATACCAGGACGTATCCGGAATAGTAGTAATTAATGAAATAAAAAGACTTGTACAAATCAGTGAAGTAACTCCATCCCCAACGGTCCAAAGATGAAAATCTTTGTAATATTCTGAACCATTCATGAACATCACAGCAAAAATGATTAAAACATTTATAGCTCCTACATAAATAAGGAGCTGCGCAGCAGCTACAAAATAAGAATTCGAGAGAATATAAAATAAGGATATACAAAAAAGAACCAATCCCAATGAAAAGGCCGAATAAATTGGATTCGGAAGTAATACTACTGCCAGACTGCCTAATATAAGACCCAATCCCAGAAAGACTAAAAGAAAATCATGTATTGGTCCAGGTAAATCCATTTGATTTTATAGAAAAAATAAATCGAAATATTTCATGCCTTTGTTGACCTGACCAGGAAAAAGAAGTTATCCTACTTTTTAGTATACTTCTTAAATGGGGTAGTGTGGATTGATGTAGATACAGTTATTGGGCTACTCTTATTCTCGAAAGCAGAGGTTCAAACTAGATATTTTGAAATCATTATTCGAATAGAAATAGATTTTCAATCCAAATTAAGCCACGATTTTTGCTAACCAATCGTTCATTTGTATTGCGCAAACAAAAACCTCATTCCTTTCGATCCAAAAGCTGTTTGGATTTTGAAATGTTTTTTGAATCAAGGGTTGTATGCATTTTTTATTTGAGGTAAATTCGAAGAAATTGTTCGAATTGTGTAATCGTCAATTATTGACACCGGTAACCGACCTAAAGCAATTTGATTATAATTCAATTCGTGACGATCATAAGTAGAAAGTTCATATTCTTCAGTCATTGATAAACAATTTGTTGGACAATACTCAACGCAATTACCACAAAATATACAGATTCCAAAATCAATACTGTAATTAAGTAATCGTTTCTTTCGAATATCCGTTTCCAATTTCCAATCAACAACAGGTAGATCTATAGGACATACACGAACACATACTTCACAAGCAATGCATTTATCAAATTCAAAGTGGATTCGGCCTCGGAAACGTTCCGATGTGATCAATTTTTCGTAGGGGTATTGAATAGTTACAGGTAAACGATTCGCGTGGGACAAGGTAATCATGAAACCTTGACCAATGTACCTGGCAGCTCGTATTGTTTGTTGACCAGAGTTCAAGAACTGAGTTAACATAGGGAACATATCTGAATATCTATAAATAATAAATAATTTTAGACTTGTTTCTTTCTCTTGTTTGAGACAAGTTGTGACGATGGAATATTCTATTCCTTTACAGTGAAAGAAGTTGGGACGAAGTTGTTAATAATAGATTACCTAAAGAAATAGGTAAAAGAAATTTCCACCCAAGGTTTAATAGTTGGTCCATTCTCAGTCTCGGTAAAGTCCATCTTGTTGCAATAGAAATGAACAAGAACAAATAAGTTTTAGCTAATGTAATAAAGATACCTATTATTGTTCCAAAAACGTTACTTCTTTTAAAAAGCTCAGGAACGAATATGTATGGAATAGAAAGATTCCAACCTCCCAAGTAAAGAACTGTTACAAATAATGAAGAAACTAGTAGATTTAGATACGAAGCAACGTAAAATAAACCAAATTTTATACCTGAATATTCGGTTTGATAACCTGCTACTAATTCTTCTTCTGCTTCTGGTAAATCAAAAGGCAATCTCTCACACTCGGCTAGAGAAGAAATTAGAAAAATGATAAACCCTATAGGTTGACGCCACAAATTCCATCCCCAAAAACCATATTTTGACTGCGCTTCAACTATATCAACTGTACTTAAACTGTTAGATAATCATAGTCGATGATAACATCACTGTTCCCGTCGCTATTACAGAACCGTACATGAGATTTTCACCTCATACGGCTCCTCATAGGTCACAAATAAATCTAAGGACCTTTCAAAATTATTTATCTTGATGTGTTTGTAGGATCGATATAGAGTCAAACTCTTATCCTAAGACCTAGAACCAATGGAATTCTGTCTGCTAGATTTCTAATAAAAAAGTGCTTCTGAATTGATCTCGTCTTTTAAGAATTTTCATTTTTCTTTGTTGATTAATAACTTTATCCTTGAATAAAAAAAACTTTTTAGAGGAATATCCCATAGATATTTCAACCTATCATTTTCGATTACGAAAAAAAATTAGATATTGCATTACATAACAAGAATTTTATTTATAGAAATAAAATAGAAATAGTTATGAATAAAAAAAAATATCTCTTTTTGAAATTCTAGTCTTTTTATTTCGTTCCTACTCTCCTTTCTCAGAAAAAGGGGACATTAGCCAAAGTAAAAGATTTCTTCGTTCTTGATAGTTATTTACTTAATCGGTGGATAGGAACATACTCTGGATCGAAATCGTGGGGAGTACTTCTTAATAATTTCTACCAACTTAAAGCCCCAATTCGAATTGCTTTTCTATAAAGAAATATCCTGTTGGATAATTTACAGAATCTCCATTACTAATCCTTTGTGTATCTTGGTCTTCCTAACCATCCACTCATTTTTTTGAATCTCCTATGAGGGTAATACATCTATGGAATAGATAGTAAAAACCCCATATAGTTGATCTTTTGAACCCGCTTCAAGCCGTGATGACTAATCAACCAATATTGGGGTAGACAGTCTTGACTGCTTATATTTACTTTGACTTAATTCTTGTACATACGAAATGAGATTGAATTCTTTTAACAGCAAATTTGGAAGCCGTTTTATTTCACTCATATAACTATCCGGTTTAATTCATCAACCCCAATGATGAATACAAAAATCAAAAATTGATATTCAACGCATTTAACTTTCTTGCTAGAAAGAAAAGAAATAGGGGAAATTTTATGTCTCACCGAATCACACGTAGAGATATTGATAATACACATAGAGTTAATGGTATTTCATAACTAATTGATTGAGCAGCAGCCCTTAATCCACCTAAAAAGGAATATTTATTATTTGATCCATATCCTGACATAAGAAGTCCAATGGGAGCAAGACTTGAAACAGCGATCCATAAAAAAACACCAATACTAAGGTCGGCTAGAATAAGGCGATAGCTAAAAGGAATTACTGAATAACTTAGTAAAATGGATATGACTGCTATGGATGGCCCGATACTGAATAAACGAGTATCTCCTCTAGATGGAAGAAGATTCTCTTTGAAAAGTAGTTTTGTACCGTCTGCTAGAGCTTGAAGAATTCCCAAAGGCCCGGCATATTCGGGTCCAATACGTTGTTGTATCCCTGCAGATATTTCTCTTTCTAACCAAACAATTACTAGTACACCTAGTGTGATTCCTAATACAAGAGTGAAAATAGGGACAAACATCCATACGATCCCGTAGATTTCTTTTAAGGATTCCAATCTGGAAAAAGAATTGATAGCTTGTATTTCTGTTGTATCAATTATCATTTCAACGATCAACTTCTCCCATAATGATATCTATGCTACCTAGTATCGTCATAATATCAGCCAATTTCATTCTTTTAACTAACTGAGGAAGAATTTGCAAGTTGATAAAACCCGGTGGTCGAATTTTCCATCTCCAAGGAAAAACACTCTGATCTCCTATCAGAAAAATTCCCAATTCTCCTTTTGGCGCTTCGACTCTTACATAAAGTTCTTGCTTGGACAATTCAAAAGTTGGAGAAGGTTTTTTACTAATAAATCGATAGTCAAAATCATTCCATTCAGGATCTTTTATTCTATCAAAGCGTCGGATTTCTAAATTCTCATAGGGCCCCCCTGGAATTCCTTCCAGAGCCTGTTGGATTATTTTTATGGATTCTGTCATTTCACTGATTCGTACTAAATACCGAGCTAATGAATCCCCTTCCTTTTGCCATTGAATCTCCCAATCAAATTCGTCGTAACACTCATAACGATCGACTTTACGAAGATCCCATTGTATTCCGGAAGCTCGTAGCATTGGTCCTGATAAACCCCAATTTAGTGCTTCTTCGGCGCCAATAATGCCTACGCCTTCAACTCGTTCTAAAAAAATAGGATTCCGTGTAATAAGCTTTTCATATTCAGCAACCCCGGTTAAAAAATAATCGCAAAAATCCAAACATTTATCTATCCAGCCATGAGGTAGATCAGCAGCTACTCCTCCGATACGAAAATAGTTATGCATCATGCGCATACCGGTAGCAGCTTCGAATAGGTCATATATCAATTCTCGTTCTCGAAAAATATAGAAGAAAGGGGTCTGTGCACCAATATCTGCCATAAAAGGGCCAAGCCATAACAAATGGGAAGCGATCCGACTCAACTCCAACATAATCGCTCTGATATAGCTAGCCCTTTTAGGTACTTGAATATTACCTAGCTGTTCGGGTCCATTTACGGTTATTGCTTCTGTGAACATAGTAGCTAAATAATCCCAACGTGTTACATAAGGCAAATATTGTATAATTGTTCGATTTTCCGCAATTTTCTCCATGCCTCTATGTAAATAACCCAATATTGGTTCACATTCAATAACATCTTCACCATCGAGAGTAACGATCAGTCGAAGAACACCATGCATTGATGGGTGGTGAGGGCCCATATTGACTATCATGAGGTCTTTTCTTGTAGTTGGTGCAATCATAAGTTTTTTCCCGAGTCATTCTTCCCATGCATTGCTGAAAGTAAAAAGAAGTTCATCAAAATTTAAACGACTAAGCTCAAATGGTATCACGCTTCAAATTAACGAGTTTTTATCTCTCGAATATTCAACTCACCAATTAATTCTTTATAGCGTTCTCTATTTTTTTTTGACAAATAGGCCAGCAGCCGTTGACGTTTTCCCAAAACTTTCCGCAAACCTCTCTGAGATGAAGAGTCTTTTTTGTGCAATTCCAAATGTGAAGTAAGTTTCCTTATCTTAGTCGTGAAACTGAATACTTGAAATTCAACAGACCCCCTGTTTTCTTCGTTTTCTTTTTGAGAAATAACCGAAATGAATGAATTTTTTACCATAAAAAAACCCCTTTCCCTTTTTACAGATATGGATTTTACCGATCAGTAATAATAATGCCATTAATTTGACTGTGATATATACAATAATCCAATCCCAATTTATTTATGAACTTCCAATTTTCTGAATTCAAATTAATCAATTCAATTTGAAATTGGATTTAGATAGGGATAGAAAAGGATTGGTACATTTTCCCATCGAAGAATTTCGACTTAAAACGAAGAAGGTTTTGTTGATTCATTTCGAGATCTAATTGAGCCATTATTCATTTCATATTGGATATTCATATTGGATATTAGAATGAAATGTGAGACAAGGCATGTGCTCTGTGTCTTTGCTTACTTTCATATACCCTATATTATATATATAGGGTATAGGATATATAGAAAAAGTGTATTATCCACGAATTTTCAATCGTGGATACATCTGTATCCTTAACATACTGAAACGACTGCCATTATTGGTATCAAACCAATAACGATTCATACAAGCTAAATCCTCTAATCGATAATTAGGCCAAAGAAAGAGCTTTAATTTCATTAATTTCTTTTTCTCAAGATGCTTACTGTCATGCGAAACTTGGCTGCTGTTTTTTACGTTCTTTCCATTCCAAAATACTGGATTTCTATCTCCACCATTTTGATTCTTTGAATTGAAACAATTTAGAATTCTCAATTTTCTACAACGTCTAAACGATAAAATATTTTCAGGAACAAGCAAATCAAAATGATTTTTGTCTCCATTTCCAGTTATTCTTTGATGTGCTGAAATAGTTTTATCCAAATTATTCTTAGAAAAATATCTTTGTTTTTGGTATTTTTTATTAGTTTGGGGTTTACTCTTATGAACCAACGAAATACCTATGGTTTGATACATAATAAATTGGCTGTCGTTTTTTTCAGACAGACGAATGGGTTCTATAATCAATACTCCCCTTTTGATCAATTCTGTAAGAGTTAAATTCTTCTGAATCAGCATTATATCCAAACAAAATTCTCTCGTTTGAATCGAAGAGATAGTAATTTTTCTTGGATCTATTAGTCTAAGCAGGAGACAATATACCTTGATATTATTGATAATTCTTTGATTCAAAGTATCGTTCCATCTCAATTGAAAAACCAAAAAACGTTTCAGGAAGGAATCTAGTTCTGCTTCCGTGCTGCTTTTGTATTGTTTTTTCTTTTGCGCTTTTTTCATGTCTGATCTTGCATAATTTTCTTCAAGATCTTTTTGTTGTGAGAGAACAGATCCAAGATCTCCTCGACTTGTGGGTTCTTTTTCTTTTTGATTTCGATTCTTTTCATTCGATGGTATTCCTTTTTGCTTTTCATTGATCTTTGTATTTTCACTACTATTTTTATTTTCATTTCTATTCCAATTTAAAAGAAGTAATTTTCTTGGTATAAACCAAGGTTTCGTTTTATATGCATTATAAAGTACCACAAGTTCTGGGAAGAAACAAAGTTCCAGATTCGATAGGTGACGCTTTAGCATTTTTTCATTCATTCCCATCCAATCAAAAAAAACTTTGTGAGAGTTTGTTAGATTGATTTCGGGAATCATAAGATAAAAAAAATCTTTTTTATGAATTATTTCATAATTATTAATACGAATTTGAGGATTTTGATTCCTATTGGTATCCATCGTGATCCAGGCCTCAATATCTACTTTTTGTCTAAGATAAAAATTGATAATTTTCCAGTCAAAATTCCAATCAAAATATTTTCTATCGGTCGTTTTTTCGATATATAGAATATTGACCTTTCCTAGATAAAGGATGTTTCTCAGCATATCAAAAAGGCTTTCTTTATGTGTGTTATAAGAAAGCTCTTGGTTCTTATGTCCTTGAAACCGAGAAAGGCATTCCATTTTCTTTTCATAATTAAGAAATTTATATGATAAAAGATCATATCTATAGTATTTTTGAAAATTATCTTTTTGATTAGATAATGAATATACTTCAAATTGTTTTTGTTTTTTGGAACCAATTAATTGGTCTTTTTCATATGAATGCCTTTTGCTAAAATGTGATTTTTTAGCTATACGACGCTGATGAACTGTATTTCGCCACTTTTCTGGTATTAATCTAGACCATCTGATCTGAGATAAATCGTATTGATAATGTGCTCTTAACCAGTTTTTCCATTGATTCATTTCATAACTCGGAAGTTTCTTATCTCCTATTTTCGAATGAACCATTCCTTGTGTTTCAAAAGAATCTTTTATTTCAGGCTTAACAAAAAAAGGTATTCCTTGAGATTGAATAACAGAGCTTAATTTATACGAGTTACTGACTTTGATTTGTGATAATTTGTAAAATACATATGCTTGTGACATGTAGGATAAGTCATAAAAAAAAGAGTAATTTTTTTGACTATTACGAACATTATCAAGTGATTTTTTTATATTCGAAATAAAGGCAATTGGATTTTTCTTTTTTTTTTTAATTATTTCTTGTTTTCTTTCGTTATTGTAAATGGATTTATCAATAATTTTTTTTCTTGATTCAAGAAAACGTTCTGTATTCATTTTGGGAATATTAATGATAGATAAAAATATTTCTGTGTATATTCTTTCAATGAAAAATTTCAAAAAAAGGGGAAATTTAGAAATTAATTGAGCATTTATTTTTTTTAATATTTGCCACTTTTCGAATCTTTTAGCATTATAACTTGTTTTGTTAGGACTAATATTATTTATTTTTGGAGTTATTTTTTTTTTCTCTTTTGTGATTCTTTCTATTTGATTTCGAATTGTACTTGTTCTATCAGTCAGATCCTTCATTTTTTTTTCTGTCAATGAAGAATTTGTCGAACTCGGGGATGCAATTTGACTAAATGATTCACGAATTATCTGATTGCTTATTATGGAATCTTTTTTTTCTTTAATTTCACCCGATTCATATACTTCTCTTAATCCAAATAATAGAATTGGATT